TCCAGTACAATTTTGAAGACATTTTTTTTTAAGGCTTCGCAAAACGATCAATAAAGAATTGATCCAGTTCGATTGCTCAATCGATTACTCAATTTGTATTAGTAGTGCCCCAGCCCTAGAGTCCACTCCTTCCCCATACTACAAGTGAAAGGGAAAATGTAAAGACTACCATTAAAGCAGCCCAAGCAAGACTTACTATATCCATGTGAATTATGTCCCCTATTTCTATGAAGGAATTATTCTATTATTGATTAATAATCATAGTGGAATCAATGGCACAGAGTCAAAATAGGATTTTGACTTAAGACTATTGATGAACCAAACCAATTCAATGAATACACTCGTAACAAGTTTCAATATTTTTTGATTTCCGGTAGAATCAGGAAGCATTAAGTACAAATACGATGATACACCCGCCCTTTCTTTGGAAATATCAAAGGAATGCTTCTAATGGAGCATGTAAGAATAGTAAGACCTATTGTTTTGTTTGTTTTAATACCTTTCTTTACTAAGCAAAAACATAAAAATATATATACCATCAAGATAGATAACTATCTATCAGATACCTCTATTTCCTATTTGATCTAAGCTTACTGTCTTTCTTTCTGTGAAAGAATCGGGAAAACCCACCGCCACTATTACTACATAGATTCTTTTTTTTTTTCAACTTTGACCTTTACTCTATAAGAGTAGACCAACCATTCTGATTGCATGTCTGAGCACTCATAGCCTCTCGTGAGTCTGGATACAAAATATCCTCGGGCCTTTCCACAACTCCTAAATTGATTTCCCATCATCGTATCCGATCTAATTTAATACCCGATAGAGTCGCGAGACACTACTTTAATAAGGGTAGTAGTTTAAGAGTAAGAGATTTTGATATGATAGTCTTTCGTATAATCTCTTCTTCAATTCTAGTAGCAAAAACGGAGTGCCTCTTAGGAACCTTTGTATACCGAGATTTCTGACCTTAGTTCTGAATTCCGGAATTGACTCTCACCATTTATTTGATTCAATTGAAAAATCAAATAAATGACCCGAACCAATCATTAAATTAATAAGTGAGAGTTGTTTCATTCCTATTGATACGGGTTTGGGCTACACCCAGATTTTGAGAAAAAAATGACAGTCTTTTCTAAAACCTATGCTATGGGTTATAAAAATTTAGTATTGACACGCCCGCTTAGTCCTTTGCCTCTGCTTCTTGCTCCGCAAGAATTCATCGAATTAGATCGGCAGGATAAGAAATAAAAAATCTTTTGTTGATCAGGCGACACCCGGATTTGAACTGGGGATAAAGGATTTGCAGTCCCCCGCCTTACCACTTGGCCATGCCGCCAAATTGGATCCAAAATGGCTAAAAATATTATCCATATTCTATTACTAACCCTTTTTTGCTTTTTTTTTTGATCTTGAATCCCGTTGTACTTATCCCTTTTTTATTCCTATTTTTTATTTTTTATTGCATCTAGTTTATATTATTCTCTTCGATTGACTGTATCTCAAAATATACATCACTTAAAAATTTCCCTTCTCTTTTCTATTGAGAGTAGAAAAAATGGATTTCCGACGACAGACTGAAAAATTCAGGGCAAATTGGAACCATTAACAATTTACTTTGAATTAGTGAACGGTTCCTCAATTTTTATCTCCACTGAAATTTTGTTTCCTTGAATGGCAAAAGAAAATAAAATTGATTGATGACTAATCACATTTTTTTTCAATAATCAATCCTTTTCAATTTCAATTATCAATTATAACAACATATATGTGTATATGTAAACCCCAGAACAGAAATTGTTACCCGGATACCGAGCCGGGCCTCTCTCTTAATGTACATATCCCTATAGAGAATCATCGTGTTTCAATTTTTCATTGAATATATTGAATAGAAAATACGAATTTTGATGGAGTGTGACCCATGTTGCCCCCCCTAAATGAAATTACAAGAAAAGGTGTGATATGTGGATAGATAGCCGTATCGGCATGTACTTAATAAATACAATACTATTCTTAGTATATTTATATTACGCAATTCAATCGTATTCTATAAATTCCACCCACTACCAAAAAGAATCCGCGAATTCTTTTTTGAACATGAAATTTAGTGTGTAAAAAAAAAAAGGAAACTCTATACTACTTCTGATTATTCTGTCTTTATCTCGTTTATAGATCTCATTTATAGAGAGGAGGTTGAATCTCAACCATTTATTTTTTTGGTATCCCATCGGATAATAATATCATAGTAATAGGTAGAAATTGGATCAATTTTGATATTCTATACAAGACTCCATATGTGTAAGTGACATAATTTTTTTTCCGGGAATATTTTCTCAAATTATTTATATTTGTACCTGTCGCAAATTCGAACTCGCGTCGAAAATGCTCTTCATTCCTCCGTCTCGTCTCCGTTCATACGTATGAAATAGATATATCGAGTTGGCTAAAATTTTATGCGATTCAGTAAACAGAATATATATTCTATTATTGCTAGGTCGAT